CAAATCCACTGAATAAAAAAAAGGGAAATATTCTCATTATGAACGAACAGGGACTAGTGTTTTTGCAAGAAATTTCTAGCCAACCCCCCCTGCAAAAGGTCTTTTCTTAACACCAAGCGTGTTGGCAATAGATAGAAAAGGTAACTCCAACAATTTATTTGTCCTCAACGCCCCCTATTTCCAGGAATTAGTCACTTCAACAGCCTTCGATGGTTATATGGGTATCCAAAGTACGAACGAGATGGATGTTGGTTTTCCCAACCATTCTTGTTAGTCCCGATCCTGATCAGGAAAGGGGAGAATTTTTAACAAAGTTTTTTGTGTGGTTGATTCCTAGATGTAGTGCTTCTTCCCCTATGCCACCTAATTGGTACTAGTGAAGTAGTATTAACCTGTAATCCAGAACCTATAGGCTAACCTTTCGCTCAAGACTAGAATCAAAAATTGAAGCATATGAGGTTGCATCAACCGAGGATACACGACAGAAGGTATTGTTCTCGGTTTCCCCAAACTTCACCTTCAACAAGCGTAGGTTTTTTTTTTCAAAAAAACAACAATTTTCTTTCTATCCGGAAGCGTGTGCCCTTCTCGTAAGACTGAGAAAAAAAAAAAAGAATCAAATCGCACCATCTCTGTAATAGGTAAATGCCTCCTTTTCTCCTGAAGTTGTCGGAATTATTCGTAATAAGATATTGGCTACAATTGAAAAGGTCTTATCAATAAAATTTCCATTTATCCGCGATCTCGGCATAGGTAACAATCCATTCGATAATTCTTCTCATTACCTCTCGTGGGATAAAAAATCCCACAAACAAAGGAATCGTACAGTACAAAATACCATAAAAGCGGACCCATTCTAAAAAAAAAACGTGCGGAACCTATACTCAAATTGTTCCCTTTTGACAGGAATCAATAGGAAATCTTTGAATCCGATTGGACTTCATTTAAAAAAAGTAGTATATGGATATAGTAAGGAGTATAGTAATTAACAAAACTATTCTATTAGCCTTTTAGCGAAGTTATAAGGAAGAATCTAGGAATTTTTTCTACAGATTATGAAAATTTGAGAAGTTTTGATTGGATTAGGATTCACGGAACAAAAAGAATCAAATAATCACTCTTTCTATGATTCAAATAGAATAAGCACCCCCTTTTTGCTTATTTGCATAGCGTGTATACACCAAAGTATACAATCGAAATAGAAAAATCCGCGGTTTCATTCATGAATTTGTAATCGAGCTGTAAGAAGTTTTCGTTGAGAAATCTTCAACGGATAAGGGGTTTTTTGAATTCCTATCTAACCGGAGTCAAGTAAGTATTAATCTAATCACGTCTAAATAGAATCATATTCTAAAATATATGGGTCGAGCGACCCGTTCCAATTCAGTGTTTAATCCGGTACCATTCTAAACATCAGAATCATAAAAAGAGGGGGTCGTCGTCTTGACAAAACAAACTTGACTCAATATAGCTTTTTTTGTTTTTCATTTTATTGTTATAATCGATTGGTCATACCTATACCGTAAAAAAAAAGAATACTGCAATATTCTAAATGAAATGGATCGCTATTCACCCGTTTTATGGGTAATAATCATAATCATAAGATTATGTAGGAGAGGTGGCCGAGTGGTTCAAGGCGTAGCATTGGAACTGCTATGTAGGCTTTTGTTTACCGAGGGTTCGAATCCCTCTCTTTCCGTATCTTCACCTACATTACGAATCTTATCGCTCGCAATGTATCAAATAAAAATGAAGACTATTATTCGAACCGTTAAACCAGCCCTCTCTTTATCTTTGATATCGATTCACTATTCCTAATTGTATTCTAATTGTAATTGCCTGTGGTACGGAAAATACTGGAAAGAGTAGAGTATTCAGGGCATAAAAAATTCCCCCGATCCATTTAAGATAAGTGAATGGAAGAGGAGAAAAAGGGGAAAAATTCACCGCACCCTTGTTTGGTATTTTAATTAGGTTCAAATCTGACGAGAATAATATTCTACGACTAGCAACTCTTTTATTTTCAAACCAACCCACTCACGATCTATTATTTGATTGACTACTCCTTTATACTGGGAGGAGTCAAGAATCAAATGTTTTGGTCTTGGTAACTTCCATTTCCGATTCCGATGAGGGGATGAATCAAGAGAATTTTGAATCAGCGCTCTGGATTTTTGTTCATCTCTTGTCGTAATAATATCTCGGGGTTTACAGCGATAACTTGGTATATCTACTATACGACCATTAACTAAAATATGTCTATGGTTAACTAATTGTCGGGCTCCTGGAATGGTCGAAGCCATGCCTAATCGAAAAAGGATATTATCCAAACGCATTTCAAGTAATTGTAGTAAAACCTGACCCGTTGAGCCTTTGGCTTTTCCAGCAATACGAACATAGTGGAGTAATTGTCGTTCTGTCAGACCATAATGAAAACGCAATTTTTGTTTTTCTTCTAGACGAATACAATATTGAGATTTTTTCCCAGAACGCGGTGGCG